TCTTGGAATTCTACTAATGAACAAAAAAAGAAGAACCTAAGTAACAAATTTTTAAATAGGTTCGAAATTCTAGATAAGATATTTCTAGATAGACTGGAAAAAAGGAGTAGATTGTCTAATGATAAGACTCAAAAAAAATACTTACCTAGGATATACGATCCTTTCTTGAATGGATCTTATCGTGGACAAATCCAAAATGAAATTTACACAAAAAATGACATTTGGATAAATCTAAATAAGATTATTGAGGGTATACTTCTTAATATTAATAGTAATTATCCAGAATATGAACAAATAAGAATTGATTCAGAAGAGAAACAAAAAAAATTCCAATTTTTATTTGACAAAATGATAACTGATCCGAACGATAAAACAATTGTAAATAGAAAAAAATCTATTGGAATCAAAAAAATCAATAAAAAAGTTCCTCGATGGTCATACCGATTAATCGACGAGTTCGAACGAAGGGAGGGAGAAATAGAAGAAATCGAAAAAAAAGAAGAAAAAGAAGAAGAAAAAGAAGAAGAAAAAGAAGAAGAAAAAGAAGAAGAAACTGAGACAGCGAATGAGGATTATGACATTCGTTCAAGAGAATATAGACCTATAGTGGTTTTTACTGATGAGATTAACAATTCTAATGGTGAACAAGAGCAATTGGGTTTAATAGATTATCCATACCAACCGGATTTTCGGAGAGAACTAATCAAAGGCTCTATGCGCGCTCAAAGACGTAAAACAGTTATTCGGCAATTCCTTCAATCAGGCCCACATTCCCCTCTTTTTTTGGACAAAATTGCCAACCCCTTTTTAATCCTTTTTGATGATATTTTAGACCCAATCCTTTTTCTTTTGAAAAATTGGATAAATCTAGATAAAGCTAAAGAATTAGAAATTTTGAACCGTACTTCAGAAAAGCTAGAAGAATTAAAGAAAGAAGAAATGGAAGAAGAAATGGAAAAAAGGCGTATAAAGGTATCAGAAGACTGGGATAACGTTCCATTTGGTCAAGAACTAAGAGGTTGTTTATTAGTAACCCAATCGATTTTTAGAAAATATATTCGAGTGCCCTTATTGATAATAACTAAAAATATCGTTCGTATACTATTATTTCAAACTGCCGAATGGTCGGAAGATTTAAACGATTGGAAGAGAGAAATGCATATTAAATGCACCTATAATGGTATTCCATTATCAGAAACAGAATTTCCGAAAAAATGGCTAACAGAGGGTATTCAGATAAAAATCTTATTTCCTTTTCGTCTGAAACCTTGGCACAAATCTAAGCCGGAAAAGCATCAAAAAACACCAAAAATGGATTTTTGCTTTTTAACAGTTTTGGGAACAGAAACCGAATTGCCTTTTGGTTCTCCTTCTCGACCAAAGATATTTGAGTTTTTTGACATCATTTTTAAAGAAATCAGAAAAAGAATGAAAAAACGGAAAAAGAATTATTTTCTAGGTTTCAAAATGAAAAACGAAAGAACAAAATGGATCATCAAAAAGATTCTATTTGTAAAAGAAATAATAAAAAAACTCAAAAAAAGATTTTTATTTGGATTGAGACAAAGATATGAATTGAGTGAAACTCAAAAAGATTCAACAATTACTAACAATAATCAAATGATTTACGACTCGTCCATTCCAATTCAATCTATTAATTGGACAAATTATTCATTAACAACAGAAGAAAAAAGAAAAGATCTGAATGATAGAACAAATAGAATCATAAATGAAATAGACAAAAGTACAAACGACAAGAAAAAGGGATTTATACTCCCCGAGATCAATATTAGTTCTAACAAAGCAACTTATAATAATAAAAGATTAGACTTACAAAAAAATATTTGGCAACTATTAAAAAGAAAAAATGTTCGATTAGTCCGGAAATCACATTATTTTTTGAAATTTTTCATTCAAAGAGCATACATAGATATCTTTCTATGTATCATTAATATTTCTAGGATCAATATACAACTTTTTCTTGAATCAACAAAAGAAAAAATTAATAAATACATTTCTAATAATAAAGCAAATGAAGAAAGAATTCATAAAACAAATCAAAATATAATTCACTTTTGTTCGACGATACAAAAGTCAATTTCTAATACAATTTCTAATATTAGTAATACGAATTCGCAGATTTTTTTTGACGTATCCTCTTTGTCACAAGCATATGTATTTTACAAATTATCACAAAACCCATTTATTAACTCATATAAGCATAGGGTAAGATCTGTTTTTCAATATGACGGAACATCTCCTTTTCTTACGAATCGAGTTCGGGATAATCTTTTTGGAATAATTGTTGGAATAAAAGGAGTAGTGCTTCATTCCAAATTAATACGTCCTACCAGTTCTGTAATGAATGAATGGCTAAATTGGTTAAACGGTCATTATCAATACAATTTATCTCAGAATAGATGGTCTAGGTTAGTACCAAAAAAATGGAGAAATAGAATCAATGAACGCGGTATGGCTCAAAATAAAGATTTAAGAAAATGGGATTCATATGAAAAAAACCGATTTTATAAAAAACAAGAACAAGAATCATTATTAAACAAAAAGAAATTCAAAAAACAATATGGATATGATTTTTTAGCACATAAATCTATTAATTATGCATATAAGAAAGACTCATTAACTTTTTATGAATATAGATCGCTAGTAAACGCAATGGATAACCATCACATTTACGGCATGTCTAAACAAAAACTATTTGATAATATCGCTTTCCGGAATTTTATAGACGATATTATCTATATAGAAAACACGCAAAATACGGGTGATATTTCTATCCAGAATTATCTAGGCGATATTATCTATATGGAAAAAATAAAAAATATGGATAGAAAGTATTTTGATTGGAGAATTATGAACTTCTGTCGTAGAAACAAAATGGATATGGAGGTCTGGGTCGATAACGATTATTATCTTACGTCTCATGAAGAAAAAGAAATCAACCCATCCAATGAAAAAAAAAGATTTTTTGATTGGATGGGAATGAATGTAGAAATAATAAATCATTCCATATCCATATCGATTCTGAAACCTTGGTTCTTCTCAAAATTTTGGATATTTTATAATGAATATAGAAGTAACCCGTGGGTAATACCAATCAAATTACTTTTTTTCAATTTTAATGGAAATATAAATCCAAAAATTAGTGAAAATAAAAGCATCACTAAAAAGAAAAAATTAGAGTTGGAAACTCGAAATCAAAGAGAAACAGAATACGCAGGTCAAGTGGATCTTGAATCATCTCTTTCAACCCAAGAAAAAGATTTTGAAAAAGATGTAGAATGGGAGGAGGATAAAAAGCAAAATAAATCCAAGAACAAGATAGAAGAGGAATTAGATTTCTTCGTAAAAAGATATTGGGGTTTTCAATTGAATTGGAATGAAAACGTAGATGAAAAAGTACTGAGTAATCTCAAACTATCAGGTCTTCTGCTTAGAGCGAAGAGAAATCTAAGAGAGATTGTTCTAGGCTATCTTCAAAGAAGAGACCTAAATCTAGATACTCTGGTGGCTGTGAATCAGAAAAATAAGTCAGTGCTGGAAAACGGACTACTTGTTATCGAACCGATTCGGCTGTTTAGAAAAAACGATGGAAAATTTATTATGTATCAAACCATAGGCCCTTCATTGATTCATAAGAGTAAACACCAATTTCATCAAAATCAAATAGAACGCGAAAAAAGCTATAGCTTTTATAGCCATATTAACAATTTTGATGAAGCCATTACAAGACATCACAAGATGACTGAAAATAAAGAACAAAAGCATTATGATTTGCTTGTTCCTGAAAATATTTTATCCTCTAGACGTCGTAGAGAATTGAGAATTCTAATGTGTTTAACTTATAGGAACAGAAATACAGGATTTTACAATGAGGATAAAGTAAATAATTGCTGTCAAGTTTTGGGTAAAAGTAAAGAAGATAGAGATAAAAAAAAACAAATTTATTTAAAATTCTTTCTTTGGCCAAATTATCGATTAGAAGATTTAGCTTGTATGAATCGCTATTGGTTTGATACCAATAATGGCAGTCGTTTCAGTATGTTAAGGATACATATGTATCCGCGATTGAAAATTCGTTAATCTACATTTTCTTTTGATTTCTTCTATTTCCCGTAATCTATCTGATATGCGAAGACAAATAGATGCACCCGCATGTCTTACCTTCGATTCTGAGGCATGATACTAATTCAATGATGTATCCATTAGATCTAGAAATGAATCAAAAAAAATCCTTTTTTGATTCATTTCTAGTTTTTTTGTCTGAATACATAAATATATAGTGTTTTTTTTGTATACCTATTTGGATTGAATTGATTAATAATGAATTTGATTTGAAAAAAAAATCAGGAAAAGAAGAAAACCCGGGAAAAGTAATAAATTACTAAAAAAAACATTAATACATAAAATAAATACAATAAAATATACGAAGAAATTCGGCCACCTCCTACATATTTGATAACCTCACCCATAAAAAAACTCGTAATACCGACTCCATTCGGAATTCCATCAATTATTCGTCTATCAAAAAAATAATTTAGTTTAGCTAATCTTCTTACACTCTCAATTAAAGAGACTTCATAAAAAGCATCTATGTAAGCACGATTATATGACCAATCATATATGCCATTTTGGATTTTGTCTCCAATAATATTTTTAGAAAAATTTTTAGCAAATAAATTAAATAAGTTTAAATTTAGTAAAGATGAATAAACAGGCTTATATAAAAAAGACCCTATAAATATTCCGAAAAAAGCTATACTGACCGAAAAAGTTGCATTTGTCACAAATTCAGACCAATCCACAGACTTTTCGGAATTTTGATATAAAAGATTTATAGAAGGAATTAAAAATTTGGATAATATATCCAAATCGTGATTGAAAGAAATTCCTATGGTGCCAACGAAGAAAGTAAATAGTACTAATACAAGCATAGAAAATAGCATAGTATTGTCCGATTCATGAGGATACGAGAAAGTGTTGTTAGTGCCAAAATAGGTAATATCAATAAAAGGTCGCCTTAGGTTTTTTACATTTCTATCAATTCGATGGAAATGTGTCTTTTTGCAAAAACAAGAAGCCCTTTCATTATTATTCATTGTTAATAAAGCTAATAAATGCATTTTTTTTTTGAATACTTTTTGCCCTTCTTTACCCCATAACGATATTAAATAGAATGAGCTCTTTTTTTTTCCATTGTAATTTTGAAAATGAACGTTAAAATGTCCCTCAAAAATAAGTAAATAGATCCGAAACATATAAAATGCGGTTAATCCTGCTGTGGAAAAAGCTATTATTGCAAAAATTGGTGAATATAACCAAGTATTATTAAGAATTTCATCTTTGGACCAAAAACAGGCAAAAGGTGGAATACCGCAAAGAGAAAGTGTACCCACCAAAAAAGCGGTTTTTGTAATTGGCACATGCTTTTTTAAACCACCCATAAGAACCATATTTTGACTTTTATCTGGAGAATATCCAACAATAGCTTCCATTGAATGAATAATGGATCCGGATCCTAAAAACAACAATGCTTTTGAATAAGCATGAGTAATTAAATGAAATAAAGCAGCTCGATAAGAGCCCATACCTAAAGCTAACATCATATAGCCCAATTGAGACATTGTAGAATAGGCTAAACCTCTCTTAATATCCTTTTGAGCAAGAGCTAAACTAGCTCCTAATACTACTGTTATTATACCTATCAAAGCTATTCCATTCATTATGTAAGGTATAACTACGAAAAGAGGAAGAAGCCGGGCTACAAGAAAAATTCCCGCCGCTACCATAGTAGCAGCATGTATAAGAGCTGAAATAGGAGTAGGCCCTTCCATAGCATCTGGTAACCATATATGAAGGGGGAATTGGGCAGATTTAGCAACTGAACCGGCAAATAACAGGAAGGAACACAAAATAGCAAATAGAAGATTAACTTCATTATTAGAAATCAAGTTATTGAATATTTCAAACAAATCCCGAAATTCTAAACTACCCGTTATCCGATAAAGACCTAAAATTCCTAATAAAAAACCAAAATCCCCTATACGATTAGTTACAAAGGCTTTTTGACAAGCATTTGCTGCAATAGGGCGTGTGAACCAAAAACCTATTAATAGATAAGAACACATTCCAACCAATTCCCAAAAAATATAAATTTGTATCAAATTAGAACTAGTAACTAATCCCAACATTGAAGTATTAAAAAAATTCATAGAAGCAAAAAATCTCAAATATCCTTGATCGTGAGACATATAACTGTCACTATAAATAAGAACCAGAATTCCAACCGTAGTAATTAATATTGACATAATAGAGGTAAGTGAATCGATCAAGTGACCAAACTCTAAAGAAAGATCATTATTGATAGTCCAAGACCCTACATATTGATAGATAGAACTGTTATTTATTTGATGAATAGACACATCGATTGAAAAAATCATAACTATACTTAACAACAAAACACTAGGAAAAGCCCACATACGGCGAAGATTTTTTGTTGACGTCGGAAAAAGTAGAAGTCCTACTCCTATTAACATAGGAACTGAAAGTGGAATCAAAGGTATGATCCATGAATATTGATATGTAAATTCCATACAAAAAAAAATAAATAAAAAAAAAGAAAAATCTTTTTTTTCTTAATTTAATGAATTTTCTTTCTTATTTGCAGATTTTATATCTTTTGAAAGGCTTCAGTTAATAAAAACTTAAGATATGCAAAACAAACTTAAATAGAATTATCTATTGTTAATTATTTTTAATCTTTGCTTTGTCCAATACTTCAAATATTGCAAAGCACGAAGTGAAAATGAGTCAAAAAAAATTACTAGTGAAAAAAGTTTCTTTTTTTTAGTAAGTATTAAGAAAATCAAAATTTTGAATTAGTTTTCTATAATTACACTAATTTCAATCTATAATCTATAGATTGAGGAAAACTAATTCCACAAAAACAAAAAACATTAGTTTATTTTGATATGAATTATAAAAAAAAGTCCATATGAACTAACTTCTAACTAAATAAAATGAAGAATTTTTTTGAGTTTGTTTATTGATATTCAGAAAATCATTAGTTCATTTTGGAACTAATTTATTTTTTTCCATAAAACCTATGTTTGTAAAAGGGGTTATGATATTCAACAATTTACTTTACATAGACCTGAAAAAAGAGAATTAAGATACATGGTCTTTTCAAATCTTTTAATATTTAATAAAAAAAAATTAACGATCAATTTGGTTCAAATTTAAAATGAAAATGAAATTAAGAGCACTCGGTCATCAAGCTGGATCAATTCATTTTTTTATTAACCAAGATAAGGGTTGGGTTCTTAAACTTTTTCGATGTATTTTAGTATAAAAGCAGTACGACGAAAATAGACAGTTTTTTATTTGTAAGAATTACATAAAAGATTACTAGAGCCAAAAAGAAAAAAGATTATCTGATTTTTCCATATCTACATTTTTTATGAAAGAATATAATCTAGAAAAAAAAAGATAATAGCTAAATATATGGCTAATGAAATTAAAGAAAAATTCGTTTTGAACAATAGATGTCTTTGACATACAACCATAGCAATTAATAAACTAATATAATTTTTAAATGGCAGTTCCAAAAAAACGCACTTCTATATCAAAAAAACGGATTCGGAAAAATATTTGGAAAAAGAAGGGATATTGGGCAGCATTGAAAGCTTTTTCGTTAGCGAAATCTCTTTATACGGGGAAGTCAAAAAGTTTTTTTGTGCAAAAAAAACAAACATTGGAATAATCTGAATTAGACGAATGCAAAGAATAGTGTAATTTCGTTTATTATTTTCGAATTTCATTTTTCTTTTTATATGTATTTATATAACTAAAAAAAAATAATAAGAAATACAGTAAGAATTTATATTTCTTAATATTTTTAACTGATGAATATAAAAAAATGAAACCTATTTGATAATTATTATTCTACATATCATAAGGTAGAATAATAATTCTTTTGAATTCTAATTGGAATTCTAAATCTTAAGAAAAAATGGCATTTTTTTTTCACAAAAAAACAAGAATAAATAGAACACGGTTTCCATCTTTTTAGTATGTTTTCTCCTTTTTTTCTTTCGGGATGGGGATTTTTATTTTCCCCATCGACCCCCAATAATCAATAAAAAATTTTGTCTTTTTTTTAATTCTTTAATTTAATAATTGAAAATAGACTGTTTACTAAACAAATGTTGTATTTGAATTAACTCTTTCAATCTCGACGATTGACTAAAAATCGGCTATTATGATTTCGAGCAAGCCGCTATGGTGAAATCGGTAGACACGCTGCTCTTAGGAAGCAGTGCTAGAGCATCTCGGTTCGAGTCCGAGTAGCGGCATGGCATCTTCGAAAAGAGTAAGTCCTTATATAATTCATTCAATTCCCGATTTCCACTCCTATAATTCTAATTTATAATTAGGAACTCCCCTTTTTAGTTTATTAATTTCTTAATATATGATATTTTCAACTTTAGAGCATCTATTAACTCACATATCATTTTCGGTCGGATCAATTCTAATTACAATTCATTTGATAACCTTATTAGTCAATGAAATCGTAAGACTATATGATTCGTCTGAAAAAGGAATGATAGTAACTTTTTTCTGTATAACAGGATTATTAGTTACTCGTTGGATTTTTTCGGGACATTTACCATTAAGTGATTTATATGAATCACTAATCTTTCTTTCATGGGGTTTTTCCATTTTTCATATGATTCCCCGTTTTAAAAAACCTAAAAACCATTTAAGGAAAATAATCGCACCAAGTGTTATTTTTACTCAAGGCTTTGCTACTTCGGGTCTTTTAACAAAAATGCATCAATCCGCAATATTAGTACCCGCTCTCCAATCCTATTGGTTAATGATGCACGTAAGTATGATGGTATTGGGTTATGCAGCTCTTTTATGTGGATCATTATTATCAGTAGCTCTTTTAGTCATTACATTTCGAAAAGTCATAAGGATTATTGGTAAGAGCAATAATTTTGATTTTTTAAATGAGTCGTTTTCTTTTGTTGAGATCTTGAACGAAAGAAAAAATGTTTTACGAAAGACTTCCTTTCTTTCTTCTAGAAATTATTACAGGTTTCAATTTATTCAACAATTGGATCGTTGGAGTTATCGTATTATTAGTCTAGGATTTCTCTTTTTAACCATCGGCATTCTTTCGGGAGCAGTATGGGCTAATGAGGCATGGGGATCATATTGGAATTGGGATCCAAAGGAAACTTGGGCGTTTATTACTTGGATGATATTTGCGATTTATTTACATACTAGAAAACAAAAAAAATGGGAAGGTGTAAATTCTTCAATAGTGGCCTCTATGGGATTTCTTATAATTTGGATATGTTATTTTGGTATCAATCTATTAGGAATAGGACTACATAGTTATGGGTCATTTACATCTAATTGATGTCAGTAAGGGACTTGAGAAATATAAATAGAAAGATAGTAAGCATATATATATAAATATAATATAAGAAAACTTCGCATAAATCGTCGAGAACCCTTTAAGTAATGTAGTAGTTCAAGGGGTTCTCGCAAGCACCAACCATATTTGGTTACAATTCATTTTTTTTTATTTAAGTTAAGATAAGAAAAAATGTTTCTTTTTTGGACATTATTAAAAAAGAAAAATAGGATTTCTTTTTTTTACTGTTTTTTTTTATTTATGAAAACTATCTATAATTAGATAGAATAGATTCGACCTTGTCAACTGATAATGAGAAAATAAAATCTGGATAAATACCAATACCTATTACAGGTATAAGAATAGAAATCGAAATAAATAACTCTCGCGCCCCAGAATCAAAAAAAGAAAAGTTTGGTGTATTAAAAAGCTTGTATCCATAGAACATCTGACGTAACATAGATAATGAATAAATAGGAGTTAATATCATTCCAATTGCCGTTACAAAAGTAATTAGTATTTTTGTCATTAAAAAAGATTTTGGACTGGTAATTATTCCAAAAAAGACTATCAATTCTGCAACAAAACCGCTCATGCCCGGCAATGCAAGAGAAGCCATCGATAAGATACTGAACATCGTGAATATTTTTGGCATTTGGATAGCCATTCCGCCCATTTCGTCGAGATAAAGAAGACGGATTCTATCATAACTCGTCCCTGCCAAGAAAAAAAGCGCCGCACCAATAAATCCATGAGAGATTATTTGTAAAATAGCTCCATTAAGTCCCGTATCGCTTATAGAACCTATTCCTATCATTATGAAACCCATATGAGATACGGAGGAATAAGCTATTCTTTTTTTTAAATTACGTTGACCAAGAGATGTTGAAGCTGCATATATTATTTGAATTGCGCCTAATATCATTAACCAGGGAGAAAATATAGAATGAGCGTGGGGTAATAATTCCATATTAATTCGAATCAATCCATATGCTCCCATTTTTAATAATATTCCGGCTAAAAGCATACAAGTACTATAATGTGCTTCTCCGTGGGTGTCTGGTAACCATGTATGTAAGGGTATAATCGGCGATTTGACAGCAAAAGCAATAAGAAATCCAATATAAAAGAGTATTTCCAGTACCGCAGGATACGATTGATTAGCCGATGTTTCAAAATTGAATATTGCTTCATTGGAACCATATAAACCAATACCTAAAACTCCCATTAATAAAAAAATGGAACTTCCCGCAGTGTACAAAATAAACTTTGTAGCTGAATACAAACGTTTCTTTCCGCCCCACATCGATAAAAGTAAATAAACGGGAATTAATTCTAATTCCCACATAATGAAAAAAAGTAAAATGTCTTGAGAAGAAAATGATCCTATTTGACCGCTATACATTGCTAACATCAGGAAATGGAATAATCTGGATTCTCTAGTAACCGGCTGGGCCGCTAAAGTAGCTAAAGTGGTGATAAATCCCGTCAGTAAAATGGGTCCTATAGATAGTCCATCTATTCCAAATCTCCAGTAAAAATTAAAAAAATTGATCCATTTATAATTCTCTGTCAGTTGGATTAATGGATCGTCCAATTGGAAATGATAACAGAATGCATAGGTTGTTAGAAGGAGATCTATTAAACATATACAAATAGTATACCACCTAATGACTTTATTTCCTCTATGAGGAAATAAGAAGATTAAGGAACCCGCGAATATTGGCAAAACTACAATTATTGTTAACCAAGGAAAAAAATTCGTGGTAAAAATAAGATACACTTGGGCCAGAAAAACGCGTGCTCAAAATACACAAAAAAAAGATTTTTGTGTATTTTTTTGAGCACGCGTTTTTATCAGTAAAAAAATGTATTCTTGGGGGGGGTTGAAACGTATCAATAAGCTAGACCCATGCTTCGGGTTGTTTCATGCCATAAATAAACTCGAACACTCAAAAAATCTGTCGGACAGGCAGATTCACATCTCTTACAACCGACACAGTCCTCTGTTCTTGGAGCAGAAGCAATTTGTTTAGCTTTACATCCGTCCCAAGGTATCATTTCTAACACATCTGTAGGGCAAGCTCGGACACATTGAGTACATCCTATACACGTATCATAAATCTTTACTGAATGTGACATTGGATCTATTCATTTTTGAACATCCGAAATTTTCGATCTAGTATAAAATTGATAAATGAATCATATATTCCTGCACCAGATGAATCAATGATTTACCAGAATTTTTCTAATCAATCTATTTCTAGATCAATTCATAAGAAGACAGGGGCCAAGATGCTTTGATTTCTTACGTTTTCGCAAACATTATCATACATTATATATCATACATGCTAATTTGAATTGAAATTGATGAATATTAGAATTTCAATATTCGAAATTCTAAATTTTATGATTAATATTATTTATTCAACAAATTCGATTGATTGATACGAGTGGATTTTCTGTTCCGATAAACTGACGAAACAATAGCCGGTCCAATAGCTGCTTCAGCGGCTGCAATAGCTATACAAAAAATTGAAAAAATATTTCCTTTTAATTGGCGACTATCAAAAAAATCAGAAAATGTTACAAAATTTATATTAACCGCATTTAGTATAAGTTCAAGACACATGAGGGCTCTAACCATATTTCGGCTTGTGATCAATCCATAGATACCGATAGCAAATAAATAGGCACTCAAAACAAGTACATGTTCGAGCATCATTGATCAACTCCTTATCAATTTCGATTCATTTCAATATGAACAACAATTCAAGGGATTTGATTGACTAGAGAATATAACAAATACGGACCAAAAGAATTCTTAATAAATCGAAAAAAAAAGTATTTTCGACATACACAATGTTTCACATTTACATAGAATTGTAAGGTAAATGGATCTTATAAGAGAGAATCAAATTCAATCAATTTGGATTACTGTTGCTAGTTCTAAAGATTTCTTACTGGCGAGCCACGACAATTGCGCCTATCAAAGCAGTTAAAAGAATTATGGAAATCAGTTCAAATGGAAGAAAAAAGTCTGTTGATAAATGAATTCCAATTTGTTGACTATTACTTATCAAATCTTGCTCTAGAATCTGATTTGATTTTGTAGTCCAAATAATCCCGTACCATGATGTATCTAGAATAGTAGTCATTAGTGAAAGAAAAATACTTGTACAAACCATCAGAGTAACTCCATCCCCAACGGTCCAAAGATGAAAATCTTGATAATATTCTGAACCATTCATGAACATCACAGCAAATATGATTAAAACGTTTATAGCTCCCACGTAAATAAGTAACTGTGCTGCAGCTACAAAATGGGAATTTGATAAAATATAGAATAAAGATATACAAACAAGAACTAGTCCCAACGAAAAGGCAGAAAAAATTGGGTTGGTAAGGAATACTACTCCTATACTTCCTAATATAAGACCCGATCCCAGAAAGACTAAAAAAAAATCATGTATTGGTTCAGGCAAATCCATTGTAGATAAAATAAGAGATAAAAAAATCGACATTTCATGACCTTATTGATAGGACCGGGAACCAATTTTATATAAAAAATTCCTAATTGAATGAAATCTAAGGAGTTATGAATTGATATAATATAGATACAATTAGAGGACTAATCTCATTCTTTATACGAAAGAGTAGTCCGAAATTATACTATGTATATATTTTGGTATATATATTTTTGAAATAATTACAATATTATATTTATTCTAACTATATTCTATATATTAATTAATAATATATAGAATATATATATATTAATAATTTATTTATATTTAATTTATAGTTTATTTATATAATTGAATTTATATAATTTATATTTATATAAATAGATATCGAATTTAGTATCTATAATGAATATTATTTAGATAAGATAATATATATATAGAATTCTAATTCTATATATATATATAGAATTAGATTATAGAATTCTTTTTTTTATTATTTTTAGATTTTTATTTCATTTTTATTAAAATTCTTATTATATTATTTCTAGAATATAATGTTTCTATATGATAATATAAATATGAAATATTACTAAAAAAATTTTTTTTAGTTGATAGTTTTATTTGAGTTGAGGTGAATTGAAAATTGTTCGGATTGTATAATCATCAATTACTGACATTGGTAAACGGCCCAAAGCAATTTGATTATAATTCAATTCGTGACGATCATAAGTTGAAAGTTCATATTCCTCAGTCATTGATAAACAATTTGTTGGACAATACTCAACGCAATTACCACAAAATATACAGATCCCGAAATCAATACTATAATTAAGCAATCGTTTCTTTCGAATATCAGTTTCAAGTTTCCAATCAACAACGGGTAGATCTATAGGACATACACGAACACATACTTCACAAGCAATGCATTTATCAAATTCAAAATGGATTCGACCGCGGAAACGTTCCGATGTTATTAATTTTTCATAAGGATATTGAATAGTTACAGGCAAACGATTTGCGTGGGATAAGGTAATCATGAAACTTTGACCAATGTACCTTGCGGATCGTACTGTTTGTTGGCCATAATTCATAAACCCATTTATCATAAGAAACATATCGTGAATATCTATAAAGAATTTGATTTTGTTTCTTTATCTTGTTTGAAACAAGTTATGAATATCGAATACCAACCTTTTACAGTGAAAACAGTTGAAACGAAGTTGTTAATAATAGATTACCGAGAGAAATAGGTAAAAGAAATTTCCATCCAAAATTTAATAATTGGTCTATCCTTAGCCTAGGTAAAGTCCATCTTGTTGTGATAGAAATGAACAAGAAGAAATAAGTTTTAGCTAATGTAATAAAGATACCAATTATAGTTCCAAATATTTCACATGCTTTATTTATTTCAAAAAGCTCAGAAACTAATATGTACGGAAGAGAGATATTCCAACCGCCCAAGTAAAGAACTGTTACAAATAATGAAGAAATTAATAGGTTTAAATAGGAAGCAACGTAAAATAAACCAAATTTGATACCCGAATATTCGGTTTGATAACCGGCTACTAATTCTTCTTCTGCTTCTGGTAAATCAAAAGGTAATCTTTCACATTCCGCTAGGGAAGAAATTAGAAAAACGATAAAACCTATAGGTTGACGCCACAAATTCCATCCCCAAAAACCATATTTTGATTGCGCATCCACTATATCAACTGTACTTGAACTGTTAGATAATCATAGTCGGTGATAACATTACTGTTTTCATCGCTATTACAGAACTGTACATGAGATTTTCATCTCATACAGCTCCTCGAGGCCATAAATAAATCTAAGGACCGATTTGGTTATTTTTTGTTCTATTTCTTTATTGATATACCCCCCCGTATGGATAGGATTCAAATCTATTGGACGGCCCTGAATTAGACCAATTGAATTCTGTCTGTTAGAGTTAAAAATAGAAATCTGTTTTAATAATAAATAAAAAAGGTACTTCTGAATTGCTCTCATCCCTTAATAATTTGAATTTGTCGAGTAATAACTTAATTCTTCAATAAAATACTCCTTTAGATTTATCAATAACCCATCGTTTTCGATTACGAACAAGAATTAGACATTAGTTTATGAATTATGACATGAATTCTATCTCCATAACTATGGATATAAGAAAGAGGGATCTCTCTTTATTGTAATTGTATTCTATTATTTTCTTTTTTTTTTCGTTCCTATTCTTCTTTTTTATGTGCATAAAGGGCACTTTTTTAAAAATGAAAGGATTATTTCGTTCCCGATAGTCATTTATTTAACCGGTGGATAGGAGTATACTCTGGATCGGAATTGTGGGGAGTACTGCTTGATTATTTCTACCAACTTAAAGCTCCAATTAGTATTCTTTTTTTTTATTTATGCAGAAATGCTCTTTTGGAAAATTTACATAATCTCCATTACTAATCCTTTGTGTATCTTGGTGTTTCTAACCATCCACTCATTTTTTATCATTTCAAAATCCCACCCCTTATTTAAATTGAATTTCTATTTATTTTTTTTTATGGTAATACATGTATAGGAATTTATACAAACATTAGTGAAAACTCAATAAGGTTGGTCTTTTGAACCCGCTTCAAGACAGGATGACTAATCAACCAATCTTGGGGTAAGGTAAATGGTCTCTTTCGCTTATAATTCTTTATTTAATTCTTATACATAGAAAATGAGACTCAATATTTTTACTGCAAATAAATTCAAATTTAAAAATCATAGAATTATATATATTCTAGTATATAGCCTAGTTTATATATATATATAAATTTAAATGAATTCGAAGCTGTTTTATTTCACTCATATAACTATCTGATTTAGTTCATCAATCCGAATTTTGAATAATGATGAAGAACAAAATAAGAATATCTATTTAATTTATTCTACCCCTCTTTCTTGTAATTTCTTATAAAATAAAGAGTATGAAAAAGTTTCTGTCTCAACGAATCGCACGTAGAGATATTGATAACACACATAGAGTTAATGGTATTTCATAACTAATTGATTGAGCAGCAGCCCGTAGACCACCCAAAAAGGAATATTTATTATTTGACCCATATCCTGACATAAGAAGTCCAATGGGAGCAATACTCGAAATAGCAATCCATAAAAAAACACCGATATTGAGATCAGCTAAAACAAAGTTATAGGAAAAAGGAATTACTGAATAGCTTACTAGAATTGATATAACTGATATGGATGGTCCGATAGTGAATAAACGAGTATCTCCTCGAGAGGGAAGAAGATTCTCTTTGAAAAGTAGTTTTGTTCCATCCGCTAGAGCTTGAAGAACTCCCAAAGGACCGGCATATTCAGGTCCAATACGCTGTTGTATCCCTGCGGATATTTCTCTTTCTAACCATACAATCACTAGTACACCTATTGTGATTCCCAATACGAGAATCAAAATAGGTCCAAGTACCCATAGAATTCCATAGATCTCTTTTAAAGATTCCAATCTGGAAAAAGAATCGATATCTTGTACTTCTGTTGTATCCATTATCATTTCAACGATCAACTTCTCCCATAATGATATCTATGCTACCTAGTATCGTCATAATATCAGCCAATTTCATTCTTTTAACTAACTGAGGAAGAATTTGCAAATTGATAAAACCGGGTGGACGAATTTTCCATCTCCAAGGAAAACCATTCCGATCTCCTATTAGAAAAATTCCTAATTCTCCCTTTGGGGCTTCAACTCTTACATAAAGTTCTTGTTTCGGCAATTCAAAAGTCGGAGACGGTTTTTTACTAATGAATCGATAGTCAAAATCATTCCATTCCGGATCCTTTTCTCTATCAAAGCGGCGGATTTCTAGATTTTCATAGGGGCCCCCCGGAATTCCTTCCAGAACCTGTTGAATAATTTTTATAGATTCCGTCATTTCACCAATTCGGACTAAATAACGAGCTAATGAATCTCCTTCTTTTTGCCATTGAACTTCCCAATCAAATTCCTCGTAACACTCATAATGATCAACTTTACGAAGATCCCAGCGTATTCCGGAAGCCCGTAGCATTGGTCCCGATAAACCCCAATTTATTACTTCCTTTTCACTAATAGTGCCGACTCCTTCAACCCGTTCTAAAAAAATAGGATTTCGCGTAATAAGTTTTTGATATTCAACAACTCCTGTTAAAAAAGAATCGCAAAAATCCAAACATTTATCTATCCAGCCATAAGGTAGATCGGTCGCTACTCCTCCGATACGAAAAAAATTATGCATCATTCTCATACCAGTGGCAGCTTCGAATAGATCATATATTAATTCTCTTTCTCTAAAAATATAGAAGAAAGGAGTTTGTGCACCAATATCTGCCATAAAGGGTCCAAGCCATAGCAGGTGAGAAGCTATACGACTCAACTCCAACATAATTACTCGAATATAGCTGGCTCTCTTAGGTACTTGAATATTTCCTAACTGTTCTGGCCCATTTACCGTTATTGCTTCTGTAAACATAGTAGCTAAATAATCCCAACGTGTTACATAAGGCAGATATTGTATAATTGTTCGGTTTTCCGCAATTTTTTCCATCCCTCTGTGTAAATAACCCAATATTGGTTCACAATCAATAACATCTTCGCCATCTAGAGTAACAATGAGTCGAAGAACACCGTGCATTGATGGGTGGTGAGGACCCATATTGACTATCATGAGGTCTTTTCTTGTAGCTGGGGCATTCATAGGTTTTTCCTAGATTCATTCTTCCATGAATTGCTTAAAACAAAAAAGAAGTTCATCAAAGTTCAATTAAGATATAATAAATCGAATAATTAAAAACCACTCCTCAAATTAACTTAACGAGTTTGTGACCTCCGACGAATACCCAACTCATTAATTAATTTTTTATAACGTATTTCGTTTTTCTTTGACAAATAAGACAATAGTCGTTGGCGTTTTCCCAGAATTTTCTGTAAACCTCGTTGAGATAAATAGTCTTTTTTGTGCAATTCCAAATGTGAAGTAAGTTGTCGTATCTTAATGGTGAAATTCAATACTTGAAATTCAACCGATCCCGGGTTTTCTTCTTTTTTTTCTTGTGAAATAACTGGTATAAATGGATTTTTTACCATAAAATGAAAACTGGCCCCCCTTCCCTCTTTTTTATAGTTATAGATATTTTTTTTGATCAGTAATAATAATGATACTCATTCATTTTGAATTTGGTATGGTATATATAAAATCTTCTTTTCCTGATTTTTTTTTCAAATCAAATTCATTATTAATCAATTCAATCCAAATAGGTATACAAAAAAAACACTATATATTTATGTATTCAGACAAAAAAACTAGAAATGAATCAAAAAAGGATTTTTTTTGATTCATTTCTAGATCTAATGGATACATCATTGAATTAGTATCATGCCTCAGAATCGAAGGTAAGACATGCGGGTGCATCTATTTGTCTTCGCATATCAGATAGATTACGGGAAATAGAAGAAATCAAAAGAAAATGTAGATTAACGAATTTTCAATCGCGGATACATATGTATCCTTAACATACTGAAACGACTGCCATTATTGGTATCAAACCAATAGCGATTCATACAAGCTAAATCTTCTAATCGATAATTTGGCCAAAGAAAGAATTTTAAATAAATTTGTTTTTTTTTATCTCTATCTTCTTTACTTTTACCCAAAACTTGACAGCAATTATTTACTTTATCCTCATTGTAAAATCCTGTATTTCTGTTCCTATAAGTTAAACACATTAGAATTCTCAATTCTCTACGACGTCTAGAGGATAAAATATTTTCAGGAACAAGCAAATCATAATGCTTTTGTTCTTTATTTTCAGTCATCTTGTGATGTCTTGTAATGGCTTCATCAAAATTGTTAATATGGCTATAAAAGCTATAGCTTTTTTCGCGTTCTATTTGATTTTGATGAAATTGGTGTTTACTCTTATGAATCAATGAAGGGCCTATGGTTTGATACATAATAAATTTTCCATCGTTTTTTCTAAACAGCCGAATCGGTTCGATAACAAGTAGTCCGTTTTCCAGCACTGACTTATTTTTCTGATTCACAGCCACCAGAGTATCTAGATTTAGGTCTCTTCTTTGAAGATAGCCTAGAACAATCTCTCTTAGATTTCTCTTCGCTCTAAGCAGAAGACCTGATAGTTTGAGATTACTCAGTACTTTTTCATCTACGTTTTCATTCCAATTCAATTGAAAACCCCAATATCTTTTTACGAAGAAATCTAATTCCTCTTCTATCTTGTTCTTGGATTTATTTTGCTTTTTATCCTCCTCCCATTCTACATCTTTTTCAAAATCTTTTTCTTGGGTTGAAAGAGATGATTCAAGATCCACTTGACCTGCGTATTCTGTTTCTCTTTGATTTCGAGTTTCCAACTCTAATTTTTTCTTTTTAGTGATGCTTTTATTTTCACTAATTTTTGGATTTATATTTCCATTAAAATTGAAAAAAAGTAATTTGATTGGTATTACCCACGGGTTACTTCTATATTCATTATAAAATATCCAAAATTTTGAGAAGAACCAAGGTTTCAGAATCGATATGGATATGGAATGATTTATTATTTCTACATTCATTCCCATCCAATCAAAAAATCTTTTTTTTTCATTGGATGGGTTGATTTCTTTTTCTTCATGAGACGTAAGATAATAATCGTTATCGACCCAGACCTCCATATCCATTTTGTTTCTACGACAGAAGTTCATAATTCTCCAATCAAAATACTTTCTATCCATATTTTTTATTTTTTCCATATAGATAATATCGCCTAGATAATTCTGGATAGAAATATCACCCGTATTTTGCGTGTTTTCTATATAGATAATATCGTCTATAAAATTCCGGAAAGCGATATTATCAAATAGTTTTTGTTTAGACATGCCGTAAATGTGATGGTTATCCATTGCGTTTACTAGCGATCTATATTCATAAAAAGTTAATGAGTCTTTCTTATATGCATAATTAATAGATTTATGTGCTAAAAAATCATATCCATATTGTTTTTTGAATTTCTTTTTGTTTAATAATGATTCTTGTTCTTGTTTTTTATAAAATCGGTTTTTTTCATATGAATCCCATTTTCTTAAATCTTTATTTTGAGCCATACCGCGTTCATTGATTCTATTTCTCCATTTTTTTGGTACTAACCTAGACCATCTATTCTGAGATAAATTGTATTGATAATGACCGTTTAACCAATTTAGCCATTCATTCATTACAGAACTGGTAGGACGTATTAATTTGGAATGAAGCACTACTCCTTTTATTCCAACAATTATTCCAAAAAGATTATCCCGAACTCGATTCGTAAGAAAAGGAGATGTTCCGTCATATTGAAAAACAGATCTTACCCTATGCTTATATGAGTTAATAAATGGGTTTTGTGATAATTTGTAAAATACATATGCTTGTGACAAAGAGGATACGTCAAAAAAAATCTGCGAATTCGTATTACTAATATTAGAAATTGTATTAGAAATTGACTTTTGTATCGTCGAACAAAAGTGAATTATATTTTGATTTGTTTTATGAATTCTTTCTTCATTTGCTTTATTATTAGAAATGTATTTATTAATTTTTTCTTTTGTTGATTCAAGAAAAAGTTGTATATTGATCCTAGAAATATTAATGATACATAGAAAGATATCTATGTATGCTCTTTGAATGAAAAATTTCAAAAAATAATGTGATTTCCGGACTAATCGAACATTTTTTCTTTTTAATAGTTGCCAAATATTTTTTTGTAAGTCTAATCTTTTATTATTATAAGTTGCTTTGTTAGAACTAATATTGATCTCGGGGAGTATAAATCCCTTTTTCTTGTCGTTTGTACTTTTGTCTATTTCATTTATGATTCTATTTGTTCTATCATTCAGATCTTTTCTTTTTTCTTCTGTTGTTAATGAATAATTTGTCCAATTAATAGATTGAATTGGAATGGACGAGTCGTAAATCATTTGATTATTGTTAGTAATTGTTGAATCTTTTTGAGTTTCACTCAATTCATATCTTTGTCTCAATCCAAATAAAAATCTTTTTTTGAGTTTTTTTATTATTTCTTTTACAAATAGAATCTTTTTGATGATCCATTTTGTTCTTTCGTTTTTCATTTTGAAACCTAGAAAATAATTCTTTTTCCGTTTTTTCATTCTTTTTCTGATTTCTTTAAAAATGATGTCAAAAAACTCAAATATCTTTGGTCGAGAAGGAGAACCAAAAGGCAATTCGGTTTCTGTTCCCAAAACTGTTAAAAAGCAAAAATCCATTTTTGGTGTTTTTTGATGCTTTTCCGGCTTAGATTTGTGCCAAGGTTTCAGACGAAAAGGAAATAAGATTTTTATCTGAATACCCTCTGTTAGCCATTTTTTCGGAAATTCTGTTTCTGATAATGGAATACCATTATAGGTGCATTTAATATGCATTTCTCTCTTCCAATCGTTTAAATCTTCCGACCATTCGGCAGTTTGAAATAATAGTATACGAACGATATTTTTAGTTATTATCAATAAGGGCACTCGAATATATTTTCTAAAAATCGATTGGGTTACTAATAAACAACCTCTTAGTTCTTGACCAAATGGAACGTTATCCCAGTCTTCTGATACCTTTATACGCCTTTTTTCCATTTCTTCTTCCATTTCTTCTTTCTTTAATTCTTCTAGCTTTTCTGAAGTACGGTTCAAAATTTCTAATTCTTTAGCTTTATCTAGATTTATCCAATTTTTCAAAAGAAAAAGGATTGGGTCTAAAATATCATCAAAAAGGATTAAAAAGGGGTTGGCAATTTTGTCCAAAAAAAGAGGGGAATGTGGGCCTGATTGAAGGAATTGCCGAATAACTGTTTTACGTCTTTGAGCGCGCATAGAGCCTTTGATTAGTTCTCTCCGAAAATCCGGTTGGTATGGATAATCTATTAAACCCAATTGCTCTTGTTCACCATTAGAATTGTTAATCTCATCAGTAAAAACCACTATAGGTCTATATTCTCTTGAACGAATGTCATAATCCTCATTCGCTGTCTCAGTTTCTTCTTCTTTTTCTTCTTCTTTTTCTTCTTCTTTTTCTTCTTCTTTTTCTTCTTTTTTTTCGATTTCTTCTATTTCTCCCTCCCTTCGTTCGAACTCGTCGATTAATCGGTATGACCATCGAGGAACTTTTTTATTGATTTTTTTGATTCCAATAGATTTTTTTCTATTTACAATTGTTTTATCGTTCGGATCAGTTATCATTTTGTCAAATAAAAATTGGAATTTTTTTTGTTTCTCTTCTGAATCAATTCTTATTTGTTCATATTCTGGATAATTACTATTAATATTAAGAAGTATACCCTCAATAATCTTATTTAGATTTATCCAAATGTCATTTTTTGTGTAAATTTCATTTTGGATTTGTCCACGATAAGATCCATTCAAGAAAGGATCGTATATCCTAGGTAAGTATTTTTTTTGAGTCTTATCATTAGACAATCTACTCCTTTTTTCCAGTCTATCTAGAAATATCTTATCTAGAATTTCGAACCTATTTAAAAATTTGTTACTTAGGTTCTTCTTTTTTTGTTCATTAG